TTCGGAAAATTCCCTTCAACTATTCCTGTCAAAAAAAGAATATTGTGGAGTTCAAGGGACATATCCAAATACATGTCTTATTATTTTCAATAATCCATACTTGTATTCTAGCAATAAATGCCTATCGTTTCTTCCCCACTGGCGACATAATGCATTACAACTATCTATATGATAGAGCTTCTTTATAAAGGACCAGAAATACCTTGTTTACGTATCATTGGGAAGTGCATTAACATAAATACGGCAGTAAGAAGCGGCAATACAAAAGTGTGTAAACTATAAAAACGAGTCAAAGTGGATTGTCCCACACTCGCACTTCCGCGCAATAATTCTACCAAAGGCGATCCTATTACAGGAATAGCTTCCGGTACACCTGTTACAATTTTCACCGCCCAATAACCAATTTGGTCCCGAGGTAAGGAATAACCCGTTACGCCAAAAGATGCGGTCAATACAGCCAAAACCACACCGGTAACCCAAGTTAATTCGCGGGGTTTTTTAAATCCACCGGTCAGATACACACGAAATACATGCAGAATCATCATTAGAACCATCATACTTGCCGACCATCGATGAACGGATCGGATTAACCAACCAAAATTAGCTTCCGTCATTATGTATTGAACCGAAGCAAAAGCGTCCGTAACGGTCGGACGATAGTAAAAAGTCATAGCAAATCCTGTTGCCACTTGGACTAAAAAACAAGTCAGTGTAATTCCTCCTAGACAATAAAATATGTTGACATGAGGAGGAACATATTTACTAGTTATATCATCCGCAATCGCCTGAATCTCGAGACGTTCTTCAAACCAATCATAGACTTTATTGAGATAGGTGCGATTCCCCCTCAAAGAACCGTATAGGAGACTTTTATCTCGTACAGCTCAAGCAAAAACACCCAAAAACCGGTTGGAGGGGAAATGGTAGAAAGTTTCAAACTTTTTCATTTCCGATTCAATCTTCTCTGAAGATCCGAAGGAAGAAAAATCCAAAAGCTCGTCTTTGTGGTGATAATACCAAATTCTCAAGTCGGCTCCGTTGTCTTTATCTTCATCTTTACGGGCCTCTTGAATGCTCTCTTCCCTATTTTTTGTTAGAATGTGGGCTTTTTTTCTGATTTGTTTTCTTTATTATTAATTAGTAATAGGAATTCTCTTGTTAAGACCCTATGAATCGATTACAACCTCAGATGCATACTAGAACCACGATGATTCGCTAAAAAGACGAAGTTAAGCCTAAAGATTCCCTGAGTAAGAATGATTGGATCATCACTTATTTACCGAATAGATAAAATGAAGAAAATCCAAAGAAACCTTTGGCTTTGAGTCAAAATAAGCATAAATGGGTGTTTCAAAGAATAAATTTCGATTTCTAAATGCGAATTCTTTGAAAAAACTTTTTGGAGTCCGGCCACGAGGTCTGACTATTAAGTATGAATCATAGTTAAAAGAGTTCGGAATCTATTTCCTATATTCCGTGTTTCAGATACTCGAATAAATATCCGACGAAGTAGAACCGTCTCGCTGAAGATGACAGACCCCTTCGCTGTCCGATCAATAGGATCAATTATAACAAGTCACACACTCATATTCCAGAAAGACCGAACAAAATTCCACGATCGAACTACCAAAAGAGAACAGGCTAAAAATCCGATAAAGGATTCATGGGGTATTGAAAAGCTAGGTTGGAGTTCTTATCGAGCTAATTCATTGAAATTCCATCCAATAAAACGGAAGAATTATAAATCTCCAAAATAATAGATAGAAATACCGCAAATAAGGCCATTGCGACACCCATCAAAGGGGTCGTTCCCCACCCCGGAGCGACTTTACCATATTCCGAATTCAACGGTTTTAATAAACTGCCCACATTCGTTCGTTTTGGACCGGATCGAGAATCGTTCTCAACAGTTTGTGTAACCATAAATTCTATTGTATCATTGAGATCTGTTGACTTTGTATACTCTTCCGTTGTAAATAAACGATCTTATCATAGATCCGTTGTGTTCTTGAAATTTTCTAATAATGGAAACAGCAACCCTAGTCGCCGTCTTTCTATCTGGTTTACTTGTAAGTTTTACTGGGTACGCCTTATATACCGCTTTTGGGCAACCTTCTCAACAACTAAGAGATCCGTTCGAGGAACATGGGGACTAGTGTAAGTAATGAGCCTCTCAATATTGGGAGGCTCATTACTTACATTGAAATCGAGATAATGACAAGACTTTCATTTTTTAGTTTGAATTTTCGGCGGTTCTCTAAAAAAGATAGCGAAAAAAATGATCCCTAGCGTTGAGACTAAGAGGAATGTATAAACCAATGCTTCCATAGATTCGATTGTGATTTACAATTATAGCTTCCATACCTATTTGTTTTTCTTTCTTTTATTGGGGACCATCTCCCGGCTATCGAAAGAGCAATAGACAAAAAACGGGGAGTCAAAGCAAGATTTCTCTGCTACCCTCTATCCATCTCAAAATTACTAACAAATCAGCAAAAGAAAATAGATTCGAAAGACAGTAAAAGAAGGTTGGATCAGACTACTTGTCTTCTTGTAGTTGGATCTCCAAGTTTTTGGAAGGCTCCAAATTCTACTTGAGCATCCAAATCTGGGTCAATCCCAGCAAAAACATCTCTGAATAGGGTTCTAGCACCATGCCAAATGTGTCCGAAGAAGAAGAGCAAAGCAAATGAAGCATGTCCAAAAGTAAACCAACCCCTTGGACTGCTACGAAAAACACCATCGGATTTCAAAGTAGCACGATCTAATTCAAAAATTTCACCCAATTGAGCGCGTCTAGCATATTTTTTCACAGTCGCAGGGTCATTATAACTGACTCCATTGAGTTCGCCACCGTAGAACTCAACAGTTACACCGACTTGTTCGACACTATACTTCGATTCAGCTCTTCGAAAAGGAACATCCGCGCGAACAATCCCGGCTCCATCTACCAAAACGACCGGAAATGTTTCAAAAAAAGTGGGCATACGACGTACAAAAAGTTCACGACCTTCTTTATCTCTAAAGATAGGATGTCCTAACCATCCAACCGCTATTCCATCCCCGTTATCCATTGAACCCGCCCTGAATAATCCCCCTTTTGCCGGATTATTTCCGATGTAATCATAAAAGGCTAATTTTTCAGGAATTTTAGACCAAGCTTCTGATAAACTTTGATTTTCGGCTAACCCCGCACTAATTCGTCGATATATCTCTTGTTGGAAATACCCCTGATCCCATTGATAACGGGTCGGTCCAAACAATTCGATTGGGGTAGTTGCTGAACCATACCACATAGTTCCGGCAACAACAAAGGCGGCAAAAAAGACAGCAGCAATACTACTGGAAAGGACCGTTTCGATATTACCCATGCGCAATCCCTTGTATAGACGTTGGGGTGGTCGGACGCTAAGATGGAATAGGCCTGCTAATATGCCCAATGTCCCAGCCGCAATATGATGAGAGGCTATTCCTCCCGGAACAAACGGATCAAAACCTTCCACGCCCCATGCTGGATTTACCGGTTGTACTTTTCCAGTTAGTCCATAAGGATCGGACACCCATATTCCTGGACCATACAAGCCTGTTACATGAAATGCACCAAAACCAAAGCAAGCCACCCCCGCGAGAAATAAATGAATTCCAAAGATCTTGGGCAAATCCAACGAAGGTTTGCCCGTCCGTTCATCAGTAAATATTTCGAGATCCCAATACACCCAATGCCAGATAGCTGCTAAAAAGCACAAGCCCGAAAACACAATATGCGCTCCGGCGACACCTTCGTAACTCCAAATACCTGGAGATGTTATAGTCCCTCCTGTGATACCCCAGCCACCCCATGAATTGATTATTCCTAAACGCGTCATGAAGGGTATGACAAACATACCCTGTCTCCACATTGGATCCAGAACGGGGTCAGAAGGATCAAAAACTGCTAATTCATACAGAGCCATCGAACCGGCCCAACCAGCAACCAGAGCTGTATGCATTATATGAACAGCAAGCAACCGGCCGGGATCATTCAATACGATAGTATGAACACGATACCAAGGCAAACCCATGAAAATACCCCTTTCGCAAAGAAAAAAGACACTACGCAACTTTATTGCATTGGACACGACTATACTCTGCCGATGTTACGTCCCCCGAGGAGAGGGCGAGTAGTTCAGAGCAAGGGTTCATAATTTGTTTGATTCTATTAGGAATAATGGAAGAATTTCATTCGTAGGAAAAAAGAGAAGCAGATTTATTCTATACTCGATAAGTACCAATACGCAATGGGCCGCTTGATGCCTTTTCTATAAACGAATGTGCCCATCCTTGTTCATGATTACAGGGGCCTAGTTCTAAGAATTTATCTTATTCATTATGTATGTCTTTATGCATTTTTGATAAAGAACCATATTATAAAAACAATAAAAACCTTCTTACGTTTTCACATCTAAAGTCGAATATTTTTTATTTTTTCTTTCATTTAATGCCTGTTGGTGTGCCAAAACTACCTTATGATATTCCTGACGACGAAGACGAGGAAGCAACTTGGGTTGACTTATAGTGCGACTTGGCAGATCTATTGGGTCATATGGGCTTTCCCCCTTCTCTCCCCGATCAAGAGATCCTCTATTTCGCCCAAAAAAGATGAATTGGATCATCCAAAATTTGGAGCGTGAAGTGCAATTAGATCCTTTTTTTAAGGGGATTCAAATTACTATTATCAATTTAAATAATTTATGGCTGGCTCGGTTGGACTAAGAAATTGAAATATCCAGACTTCGTTTAAAAAAACCAATAGGTAATATATCTACCATTACTCTTTAAAAAGGGATTCCTCTTTCTAAAGAAATCTTCTTTGGAAATAGAAGTGATTTTAAACTGTTCTCTTCATCAATCGAGTAATATGTTCAAATATTTGCCGGACTGTACGGATTGAGAAAAAAGAAGTGGTAAGGGGAGTATTTGTCCTATATGTGCAAATCGACGGCGGGCAGATCTTTACCCGGAGTAGAGTATAAACCTAAAAAGAGTAAGATAAAAGAGGCCTAGTTTGGAACAAGAAAATGACATGGTGATTTGGATTGGATCGCGATGAAAGAATATATCAATGAAAAAGGAATTCGATCCGTTTAATGAATTCTTTTTTCTAAGCAAAGGAATCAAAACTCATCTTTATTGCAAAATCGAAGAAAAATTAGGAGTCAGTAAAAAGCATGCTCTGAAATCTGAAAGGGATTGGAATATACACATTGATTTTTTTGCAAATTTTTTTGAACCGTATGCGCCAAACGGCGCCTGTACGGTTCCTACGGAATACAATTTTAACCGAATCGACCGACTTTATCGAGAAAGATTACTTTTTTTATTCAAAGACCTTAATCCCGAGACGGCGAATCACATTGTCGGTCTTATGATATTTCTGAATATCGACGATTGTAACCAAGAGCAATTTTTATTTATAAACTCTACGGGTGGAGGAGTAATGCATGGGCTAGCTGTTCATAATACGATCAATTTTGTGCTACCAGATGTACATACACTCTGTTTCGGAGTAGCCGCTTCAATGGCAGCTTTTGTCCTGGCCGGAGGCTCACAGACTAAACGTATAGCATTCCCTAACGCTTGGCGCCAATGAGGTTTTATTTGAAAGAAAAAAGACGACTATGCCTTCGCCATATGAAAAATGACTCTCCATATAAAATATGAATAAAAAAGTAATAATAGCATGGCACTTTGAATTCGATATACAAAAGTTTTTTTCAAAGCATTAGATTTTTTATCGAGAGAGTAGTATGAGATAATAAGGTATTTCCGATGTGTTCTTCTCTGTCGGCAGTGCAGTTCAGCGTCACAAACTTTTTTTCACACGGCAGATCTCTTAATAATCTTTAGGTTCTGAACTAGTGAAAAAAAAAATTCTTTTTTCCTTAGGTTATTTAATCAAATAAAAAGCAACTTTGGGATTGCTTAATCATAGACAAAAAAGAAATATAGAAAGCAACGGAGCCATCATAGTAGTTTTTAACTCCCACGAAAGGAAGGGTGGTAATTTGATCATTTTCCGATCGGGGTCTAATCAATCCTATTTTTATCTTTCGTTGCGGGGCGTAAGGATCAATTTTATTCTAGAGCCGTATGCAATGCATAGAAAGATGCCTGTACGGTTGTTCAATTCTATCTTTTTTCTTGCTATTCTTTTCTCTTTTTGTTATCTTCCCTTCATCATGTGCAATAGAAAAACCTGTTATTTTGTTATATCATCAGGGTAATGATCCACCAACCTACTAGTACTTATATTAAAGGCTACATGGAAGAGGTAATCACGGACACAGATTTAGTGCTAAAACTACGTGAAGAGATCACAAACTTTTTTGTACAAAAATCGCACAAACCTTTCTGGATGGTCTTCGAAGACCTGGAACGAGATGTTTTTCTGTCACCAGAAGAAGCCAAAGCTTATGGAATTGTTGATTCTGTAGGGCTTGAAGGGGTTGAAGGGTTTACGCTTAAAGGGCGTAAAGGGAGTAAAAGGCGTAAAGGGCGTAAAAGGCGCAAATGATACTAGCCTGGATTTCGCGCAAATCCCTAATTTGAGATTACTCCTACCGGCCGAATTGACTCGGAATAATCCGGTTAGGATGGATCTAAACCATCCAATTATATCTATATCTATGATTCAACATGCCAACTATTAAACAACTTATTAGAAAGACAAGACAGCCAATCAGACATGTCACAAAATCGCCCGCTCTTAAGAGATGCCCTCAACGTCGAGGAACGTGTACTAGGTTGTATGTGCGACTCGTTCAGATCATGAGCTAGAACAAAAGAAAGCGACCAAGTTTCCAGTATCAAAGGTCAGTACCGATGAATAGGCTGGAATGAAAAAATGAACTCTATTTACTATCTAAAAAACGAAAATGGATCCTATGCCTTTCATTGTGTAGGAAATTTATGGTTTCCCTTGGTGTAAATTCAATCACCTCAATTTAAGAATTCTCCATTGGTAGCAAATGCTTATCCATTAAGCGGAGGAACTCTTGGTTTCAATTTCAAAGATTCGGCCACCCTCTTGCAAGAACGGACTAACAAGGTCAGCGAGTCAGCCAACCCTCATAATTAAATACCGTTACTGTATAGGTGGATCTCGTTGTGAAGACCTAGTTACTGGATAATTCATGGGTAGAGCTAAAGAATGTGAACTATACAAGTTCCCAATAGCATTAATTAAATCAAGTGAAAGGCTCCGGTGTATAGAGAAGACCTCACCGTTTAAGAAGTAACCATAGAAACGATGGAATCCACTATTGTTTTCGAATTTATATTTCTTATTATCTTTTTAATACCTAGTAGAATCCAATTTCAAATTGTGAGGTAAAACAAAGGTCTCGAAAAAATAAAAAATCGTGGTCGGGAAGGTTATCGTAGCCAAAGCCATTGGAATTTTGAGTTTATACATTGGAAAAAAGATTGGGTTCGTAATAGACTAAGAAAAGGAAAAAGAATAACTGCAAGAACAAAAATCAATTAGTTATTCGACAAAGTTTGATTTATGCATATTCAATGACCAGAACTAGACGGGGATATATAGCTAGGAGACGTAGAAGAAAAGCACGTTCATTTATATCAAGCTTTCGAGGAGGGCTTTTAAAAACTCAACAAGACATAAGAGCTTTGGCTTCGTCTCATCGGGATAGGAATGGGCAAAAAAGAAATTTTCGTCGTTTGTGGATCACTCGAATCAATTCAGTAATTCGTGACGGATGGGTATATTATAACTATAGTAAATTCGTCCATGATCTATACAAGAGACAGTTGCTTCTTAATCGTAAAATACTTGCGCAAATAGCTATAGCAAATAAAAACTGTCTTTATCTAATTTCCAATGAAATCATAAAAAAAGTAAATTGGAAGGAATCGGCCGGAGTACTTTAAACGGAGTTCCCCGGAGAATGACCTCCGGGAAAGTAGAGTCAAAATGAATCAAAAAAGAAATAGGACTCAACACTTTCAATCAACAATTTGGAGTTTGACTTCTGAATCCGATTTTTGATTTCTTTTTGTCTTATGAAACGAGAAGCAAAGCCGGTCCGGATTGTCGGATTTTTGCACAAAGCATCAATCCGCGGTTGAGTTCGGGTGTGAATTTTCATTCAAGTGACGAAAGAGTAGTAAGCCTATTTTTTTGTCTCTCATGGTCGCCTTCTATATTCTTTCTGTCTCTCACAGTCGACTTATATTTCTTTCCGCCTGGCTTATATTTCTTTCTGTATGACTTATATTTCTTTCGGCTTCTCGCGGTCGACTTGTTTCTTTCACCTGGTTTCTCATTAGTAATAAAAGGTAACAAAGATAAAATACGAGCTTGTTTTATAGCAAGAGTCATTAATCGCTGTTGTTTCAAGGTCAATTTATTTACGCGTCTAGATAATATTTTTCCTTGCTCACTAATAAATCGACCAATTAAAGTCATGTTTCTATAATCAATTCGATCCCCCGATTGGATCGGGGGCAAACGCCTACGCAAAGATCGCTTGGATTTAAGAAAAGGTCGCTTGGATTTAAGAAAAGGTCGCTTGGATTTATCCATGGTTTGTTTAATTTATTTCTTTAAACCGAAAATCCTATTTCGGTTGGATCTAGAAAATGAATTAGAATACATAAAAACAATAGGATTTTCTTTCTATTCAAATTATCTTAGCGATAATTAGCATGGTATTTTTCCCCCTCCTGGGGAGGCTCGGTTTGAGCTATTTCGTTATCTCCCCGTGAATCGTATGTTTGTAACAATATGGACAGAATTTTCTCAATTCCAATCGATTAGGCGTATTGTGCCGATTCTTTTGAGTCATATATCTGGAAATGCCTTTTGATGCCTTATTAACACCCTTTCGAACACAAGTAGTACATTCTAAAATAACTGTTATTCGGATATCCTTACCCTTGGCCATGAACCTCCTTTGGATTTTTTATTTACTCAACGTTTTTCCTTTCGATTCGAAATGATGAAGAAAGAAAAAGGTAGAAGTTGCTAACTTGAACTCACATTATGAAAAATTTTGCTACAATCAATATATTCAAATAAGATCCAAAGATTTCGAAACGATATTTCAAATCACAGTAAACAATTTCGTTTAAGTATCTTGTATAATACTCTTTGCTAGACCCACATTTTAGAGTCTACTTCCATTCCTCTATTCTTCTATTATTCGAATTTGAATCCGAATCCCACAGCCGTTGAATCCACTTTTCTTCTTTCTCTTTCCTCCCTTATTCTAAAAATCAGAAAAAATAGAGAAAAGAGAAATAGAGAAAAGAAAGGTAGAGGGGGAGACTTGATTAGTGACCGATATTTCATTGTAGTTCTAATCTTCTTTCTTCCTTTCCACGTCACTAACTAGAATGAAAAAAAGGGGAATGTCAACGCATCTGGGAAAAAACGATTAATCTCTATCAATAGACCTGCTAAAGACGCGAACCATAGCGCACTTAGTACCGGTGCCACGGAAAGATATGTTTTTAGATCTCGCATTGAAAACCCCCTTCATTTTATTGTAATACATAATGATAATACATATATGATCAAATGCATAAGGTAGTTAACGACCACTTTTAATTGTACTAGAATTGTCCGCGGAATTTCGACTTCAAATTGACATGTACAATTATCCCGTAACTATTTCCATATTTTTCTTAAAAGATAAAATAAAAATGTCCTTTTCATCTCAAGCATTCCCCAGTGAATTTTCCGATAGATTCCATTTGAAAAATGGATAAAATTTTTTTAGGAATTAATGCATGTTCTATGTTAAATGAAACCAAAAGGACGAAATGGACAGCGAAATTCTATATATATATAGAATTGATAGACGAAAAAATGATGTGGAAAACAAGATGGGAATTCTATACAATGACACTGTAGACTAATTGGAGGGATGTAGCGCAGCTTGGTAGCGCGTTTGTTTTGGGTACAAAATGTCACAGGTTCAAATCCTGTCATCCCTAC